GCTGTTTTGCCAGTCTGTCTATCCCCAATAATTAATTCTCGTTGACCACGTCCTATGGGGATCATCGCATCAATAGCAATAAGCCCTGTTTGAAGGGGCTCGTACACAGAACGTCTTGAAATGATCCCCGGGGCTGGGGATTCAATTAATCGAGATTCAGAAGATGCAATTGCACCTCTCCCATCAATAGGTTTAGCCAAAGCATTGATAACACGACCCAAATAAGCCTCACTTACAGGTATCTGGGCAATTCTTCCTGTTGCTTTTACAGAACTTCCTTCTTGTATCATCAAACCATCGCCCATTAATACAACGCCAACATTATTAGATTCCAAATTTAAAGCAATACCTATAGTACCTTCATCAAATTCAACTAATTCGCCCGCCATTACTTCATCAAGGCCGTGAATACGGGCAATACCGTCGCCCACCTGAAGTACGGTGCCAATATTACGAATTCGTACTTCTCTAGTATATTGTTCAATACGTTCACGGATAATATTACTAATTTCGTCAGCTCGAAGGGCTACCATTGATGTTTCTTTATTATTATTCAGAAGCAAAAGGAAAAATAATGCCTAAATTGTAAACTAACATAAAAAAGTGAAAGGATTAATCATTTATCCTCTTTTTTCCATGGCCTCGAGAATGCAAATATTAGCACGGATGGTACGAAAGTGTAATTCATTATTCAAACAATTATTCAAAGTGACTAGAGCTTCTTGTAAGGCTTGTTGTAAAACTCGTTGTCGAACTTGATGCATAGCTCTTTGTTGTTGAAAATGAAGGGTTTCATTTTTGAGTTTTTCTAAGCTTTCAAAACTAGGATAAGTAGAATTAATCAATTTTTCTTTGTCACGTTCTATTTCAGAGTAGCCATTCGTTCGATACTCATCTGCCTCCAGTTCTACTTTTCTTAGTTGAGCCTGGGCTTTTTCGAGCTGTTCAAAGGTCCCCTTAAGTAATTCTTCCGAATTTTGAATAGTACTTAAGATCCTCTGTTTTCGATTATCTAATAAATCAGTTAATGAAAGTAGATGATCTTACGCTTAATTTCAACACTTTTATAATCTCTTCCCGAACCAAACATGAATTTTTCAATTCATTTGGCTCTCACACTCAATGTTATGGGTATTCCCATATGTACGAGCTTACCTTCTATTTTTAGTTTGTATTATACCAAAAAGGATAAACACCAAATAACTCGTAGGAGGATTCTTCTGACCAGATAACAATCTATATCTATAAATAAATTTGTAATTGTCAGCAAAATTGTTTCTTTATTTTTTCCTTTTACATAAAATCCTATACTAAAGAAAGATCTTTTCTTTAATACTTTTTTTGTAACTTCCAATCCAAAAAAGTATTCTTTTTTGATACATAGGTTGTCGACTCGGCATTGGTTGGATAAAAGGAGAGAAGTTCCATTTATATCACAAATCAATAGTTTCAAGCGTCTTATCAATATGAGTGTTCTATATCAAATAAATTGTTAACTATTCATTTGTCAAAAACTGTAATCCATTTCATTGTAAAAAGAATACCGTGTTTTGCCTAGACTTCAAGCAGTTTAGCTTTAACCATATTAAGGGTCTCACATGGTTGGATTAGTTTATAGAGAATCCTTATTTACCAATAAGTGAACTGGCGAAATGCTATTGTTCTTCCATATGATTTGTTAATCCATTCAGAAATAATTCGCCGAGATTATGCACCTTTTTTGATTTTTTGTATGCAAAATATGCAATCTTACATATATCCATTCAATCCAAAATATCAAATGCATTTGGATAAATCCAAGACATTCTTGAAATACACAACTCGCACACACTCCCTTTCCAAAGAAAATCAACACCCCAATCACAATACTCAGATTTATTAGATTTGTTGCTAAAATATCGGTATTAAACCCGAAACTCCCGGCGGATGGCCAGTGGCCAAAAAAAACGAAAGAATGGGTTACATTTTTCATATGCTCTCCTCTTATAAATAGGACTAACAAATAACCAATTTGTATTATTTAGCTCGCCATTTGTTAATAGATTTTTTAAAGGGAATTTCTTTTTTTTTTTCAAAAAGGTAAGAAGTCATTATTCCATTTTTCCATTTCGATGAATTCTTAGGTATTGTGTGAATTGCAATACTCAACTAAAATAAAAAAGAATTTCCATTATACGCACTACACTATGAATGAAATAAAGAAATCGGGTGTATCTGGGAATTGTTTAGTAGTCTCTTCTGAAAATAAAATACAAGTACTATTAAAAAATCAAAAGGATATCAGAAGAACAAAGTACTGTTGCGACGAAAAAACAAGCTTAAAACAAAAGGAATTGCGAATCCTTTTTAAACATTTCTAGGATAAGATCAAACAAAAGGATTCGCAAATAAAAGTGCTAACGCCACAACCAACCCATAAATTGTTAAAGCTTCCATAAAAGCTAGACTAAGCAATAAAGTACCTCGTATTTTACCCTCTGCTTCGGGTTGTCTCGCAATACCTTCTACAGCTTGACCCGCAGCAGTACCTTGACCAACTCCAGGTCCAATAGAAGCAAGCCCTACAGCCAATCCAGCAGCAATAACGGAAGCAGAAGAAATCAGTGGATTCATGGTAAGTTCCTCGTGCAAAAAAAGGGAAATGGTTAATGATACAATCAACCAATAAACTATTTATTTTTCACTGATTTTGTCATTTTGACAAAATCATTTAATTATTTAATTAGAATTAGAAGTAAATTCAATTACCAGAATTACTTGTATCCCGTCTTTTTAGGTTACACATCACATATTTTATGATTTATATATATATATATTATAATTATAATTCACTATGATACATATTATTACATTTTTATAAATTTAATTGTAAAGCTATATAAAGAGAGTTCTAGTTATTACATTACTGTCCACTATTCATTTGATTTATTTGATTCTTTTTTTCTTTATTATGCTATATCCTTGCGTTTATACTTATTTTTTTCTTCCATTTTTGACAAGCGTAGACAAGAAAAAAGTGATTAGTGGAATGAATTTCATCTAATCTCAAAGAATTTCTGTCTAAAAATAGATAAAATAGAATTATAATTAAATAAAAGAGGCATTTTCATTTGATCTTTAATTGAGATTAATATAGATACCAATAATAGATATAGACTATATCTAAAATCGAATGTATATATACATACATCTCCGCGCATATAATATATAATACATGCATATCATATCAACCCCTATTTTCTATTAAAATTCTTGGTTATCTATTATTATATCGATTAATGCATAATCTATTTATTTTGTATCTATTAATTCAATCAATTATAGTTTACAAAAAAGTTAACAATCCTCAACCAAACAATAGACTCTTCTGATAACTAATTAATGATGACCTTCCATAGATTCACCAATATAGGCCGCGGCTAATGTTGCAAAAATGAGAGCTTGAATACCACTTGTAAATAATCCAAGAAACATAACAGGGATAGGAACAACTAAAGGTACTAAAGAAACAAGAACAACCACTACTAGTTCATCAGCTAATATATTTCCAAAAAGTCGAAAACTAAGAGATAAGGGTTTTGTGAAATCTTCTAATATGTTAATTGGTAAAAGGATTGGGGTTGGTTTAATGTATTTTTCAAAATAAGCCAATCCCTTTTTTTTAATACCCGCATAAAAGTATGCCACTGACGTGAGCAAAGCTAAAGCAACTGTTGTATTTATATCATTTGTGGGGGCAGCTAACTCCCCATGAGGTAACTGTATGATTTTCCAAGGTAAAAGAGCTCCAGACCAATTCGAAACAAAAATAAATAAGAACATAGTTCCAATAAAGGGAACCCAAGGGTCATATTCTTCTTCTCCTATTTGAGTTTTGCTCAAGTCTCGAATAAATTCAAGAAGATACTCAAAAAAATTCTGACCATCGGGGGGAATGGTTTGTGGATTCAAAACAGATATGATAACCGACCCTAATAAAATAAAAATTACAAACCAAGAAGTTATAAGGACTTGAGCATGGACTTGTAAATCTCCTATTTGCCAATATAAATGTTGGCCTACCTCTACACCCGATATATCGTACAATCCATTAAGTGTTTCAATCGAACATGGTATAACGCTCATATCGTTCTTTGATAAAAAGTTTATTTCAAAAATCTAGTATTTTTATTTTGATTCAACCATCTCTTTCTCAACTTACCAATTGGAATAATTCATCATATATGGATAGTTTATATGATATGTATAGTTCCAAGAATGAAGAAAATAAATTCAACACTAACGGATACGGATTATATATATATTTATTTATATTATATATAAAGAAATAAAGAAAAAAGAAAACGAATAGTAATGAATATCCTTTCTAAAAAGAATTTGATCCAATAAATATATAAAAAGAAAATGAAAGTACTCAAAAAGGAACTAATAATCAATCAATGACTTCTTATCTTATATAGCTAGAACTATACTTTGACCGACCCTCACAAATTGCAGATACTAATTTGTTAAGAATCAACCGAATTGACGCTATAGCGTCATCGTTGGCTGGAATCGAAAGATCTGCAAGATCGGGATCACAATTTGTATCAATTAAACAAATTATCGGAATCCCCAAAACGACACATTCTCGGAGAGCCGTATATTCTTCTTGCTGATCAACAATGATTACTATATCCGGCAACTTCGTCATATATTTGATCCCGTTAAGATAGGTTTGCAAGGTAGATAATGTTTTTTTAAACATTGTGGCATCCTTTTTTTGAATAAGGTTACCCATCTTTTCTTCTGTTCTTAAATTTCTGAACTTATAAAGTCTAGTTTCCGTAGTGGACCAATTTGTTAACATACCGCTGAGCCATTTTTGATTAACATAATGACATCGAGCCTTTATTGCGGCTGATGCTACTAAATCTGCTGCTTTATTTGTAGTACCAACAATTAAGAAGCTTTTTCCGACACTTGCTGCATCAAAAACTAAATCGCAAGCTTCTGATAAAAACCGAGCTGTTGTAGCAAGATTTGTAATATGAATACCTTTACGTTTTGCAGAAATATAAGGGGCCATTCTAGGATTCCATTTATTAGTACCATGACCAAAATGAACTCCTGCTTCCATCATCTCTTCCAAATGAATGTTCCAATATCTTCTTGTCATTTTTTTTCACATTTCCTTTTTTCTTTTATTGAAATTGATTAATGATTAATTGAATTTATTGTTAATAAAATTCAAATGTAATATTACTAATTAAAAAACAAAGAGACAAAATTTCTTTAAATAAATGCAGCAACTCCGAAAAAACTTTGTTACAATTTTCAATTAGGACATAGCATAATTGTAAACTACTTATTCTTATTTTTTCCAATCCGATAATTTATGGTTTGAATTCCATTTAGAAATATAAAACCTAAGTATTTTTTCTGTTATTTCATAAACATTTTGACTTAGGAAAAGTTTGATCACATAAAAAAAATCATTATCTATTCTATATAGTGTCCAATTCTGACTCAAACAGCTTTTTGAATTTCAAAATTATTCCCTTGTCCTGAACGATACATAACTTTTTTGAATCCAGTACCTACGGGTATCATCTTCCCAAGAACAACATTCTCTTTCAAACCCTTTAACCAATCAATACGACCTCGTAAAGCAGCTTTTGCTAAAACTCGAGCAGTTTCTTGAAAGCTCGCCTCAGATATGAAACTTTGAGTATTCAGAGACGCTTTTGTTATTCCCAATAGGATTACCCGATAACATATGGATTCGTCCAAAGCGCGCCCTGCGCGTTCCGCTCTCAGCAATCCAACTAATTCGCCGGGTGAAAAAACGTTGGACATTCCCTCTTCTGAAACCAACACCTTTGATGTTACTTGACGTACAATAATTTCTATATGTCTATTATGGATCTGCACCCCCTGTGATCGATAAACCTTTTGAATCTTATTAACCAAAAGGATACGACTTTGAGCCATAGTTAGTTCAGCTCCAATCAAAAATACCCAGGGTATACCAAGAACTCTCGGTATACATTCGTTCCAACCCTCCACTCTTTTTTCCAGGTTAATGGAAATGGAATCAATTGAACGGACTTCTAAGATTTGTTCTACTTTTGGAAGACCTTGTGTTATGTCACCAGATCTTGATTTTTCATATATAAAAGTGACTAATGTATCGCCTTCATAAAGGATTTCTCCAAAATGACCATGAACAGTTGATCCTGGAGTGGCCAAATAGGGCTTAGCTGATCTTATAACTAAAGAATCCACATGAATTATGACAATTTGACCAGATTTGCTTATTATGTGTGGTTTATATTGAAATAGATATCCCTTTTCAAAAATAAGTTTTCCAAGGTAAATTTTTGTCAACATATCCTCAAAAAAATCGTTATGGAACAAACACCTATTCAAAAAGAATGGATTTATAAATATAATTATATTGCTGCATGGATCAGGATTATAAATCCTCCTATGTTCGTCTATGAAAAAGTACTTAAAGACTTGAGCAAAAGAATCTTTCCAATTGTAAAGCGAAAGATATTTCTTTAACAAGAATATATTATGAGTTATTAAATGGTAAGATGAATCAAAATGAGTAGATTTTTGGATTTTAGGTACAATATCACCTAAGGGACTTAACAAATCCATAACTGGAATTATAGGATTCTTTTTTTTTTTTACATGATTATATTTCACACTATTTAACGAACCAATTTGATAACAATTAGATGATGACAAAATCATCAAAGAAGGGCATTTCATATTTTGATTCAACAACGTACCAAATACTCCTTTATATTGGCTAAATGATAGAATTCTTATCTTGTAATAAAATGGATTTTTGTTAGTATGATTGAAATTATTAGTGGTAATCAATGCAAAAAATGTTTTATCATATCTTTTTACCTTATATAAAATAGTAGACTTTACTAATTCCATTCTTAAGAAATCACGAATCAGATCATTTGCCCTTATCTCCACAAAAGAAGCATGTACTTCCTTTATGGAATCATTTTTGTCTTGGTCCCAATTCAATACTACACAAGTCCTAACTAATTGACTATTTGTGGGGGAAATCCCTCGGATTGACTTGTTATTTCCATAAATAATATAATTGGCAACTTCAAGTAAAAGATTCTCTTTTTCCTGGAATCGATCTTTAGGAAAAAGTGTTGCTAAATTGATGCCATCTGCTAGGCAATAGGCAACCACGGGACGAACCAAAAAAAAATACCTTTTTTTTGTGAGTGTAATCCGTTGAAGATAGATCCCCTTTTTCCATTTTATTGATTCCTTAGAATATTCTTTTTTCGTTTTCGGTGGTATCAAAATAGCGTTGTATTTCGATATCTTATCTGTCTCCCCATGAAAATGAATATCTCCCGAAAATATCTTAAGTTCCACATATATTTTTTTTCTTTCTACTCGAACGAGTCCACCTACTCGACTTCTTTTCGTTAAAGTAAGCTGTGTATCTACTCCAATAATACTATTGTTCTGGACCATTATGGACGAAGATCCGGGTAGTATATGCACTTCTTCGAGAATGAAAAAAAACTTATCTAGTTTCGTTTGATATTTTGAACTAAATTCTTTTGCTCCTTGATATTCAATCAAATCTTCTTTTTTGATGATGTAATCTGCCTCTACAGTACCATATTTAGTAATTCCTGAATGACTTTGTCTGTATCGTGGATCATCAAAAAAAGCGAAAATAATCTTTTTACGCAAAATACTATTTAGAGGTATTTCAATGGAAATACCAAAACAAGGTATTAACCCTTTATCTTGTTCTTGATCATATTTTAATGGGATTAGAAATCTATTTCTTCGTTTTTTTGATAATAAATACAAATTGACTTGAAAAGTAGAAGGATAGATCAAATTCCAGCGATCCTGGCATCCAATTAGATTGGATCTTAAATAATTAAGATGAATCATTTCCCTATCTTTTTTGTTACCGGAAGTAGCAAACAATTTACCCTTTACCTGATCAGTCGTCATTGAAACATTTGAAATCCATCTTTCATCAACAGAAAAAGAATAGGTATTCATTTTATCTTGATCCTTATAGAGCGAAAACGATACTATATTCGAGATGTATGGACTTCCTTTTAATATCCATAAATGACTTGTTTTTGGCAATAGATGAACATTACTATATAGATATTCAGCCATATGATAGACATCAGTACTCCAGTGCATTTCGCCCTCTAAGTCAGAATAAATATGTTTTCGTACCCTTTCTTTAAAAATAAAAGTGGATATTCCAGTACGAGTTTCAGCAATCACTTGTTCCGATTCTACATATTGATCATTTTGAACTAAAATGAAACTTTTTTTTGGAATATTCATTTTATGTACAATATCTTGACTTTGAATAACTACATACAAATCTACCGAACACAAAAAAGCAGGATGCCCATGACGAGTACGTGTGGGATGAACCAAATCCTCATTGAATATAATTTTTCCATTAGAAGGAGCTCGCACCTGTTCAGCGGTACCACCCGTAAATACTCCACCTGTATGAAAAGTTCTTAATGTTAGTTGAGTACCCGGTTCTCCAATAGATTGACCCGCAATAATACCTACCGCTTCTCCTAATTCAACTAAATCGTCATGAGTGGGGCTACGACCATAACATAATTGACAGATCCAATATGTACTTCGGCAAGTAAAAGGTGTTCTAATATATATTTGTTGTGCTCGAAAGGTTATGAATTGATTGACTAGTCCAATCCCAATATTTTGATTTCGCGTTGCAATGCATCGTGAACCAATATATATATCATCTGCTAATACACGACCGATTAGTTTTTGAACAAAAATCTTTTCTGTTATCCCATTTTTGGGGCTCACAGAAAAACTTCGGATAGTACCACAGTCTCTTCTACGTACAATAATATGCTGAACAACTTCAACAAGTCTACGTGTAAGATATCCAGCATCTGATGTTCGTACAGCTGTATCCACAACCCCTTTTCTGGCTCCATAACAAGAAATGATATATTCTGTCAAAGAAAGTCCCTCGCGTAAATTGCTTTGAATGGGTAAATCAATCATTTGTCCTTGCGGATCCGACATTAATCCCCTCATACCAACTAATTGGTGTACCTGAGAGGCATTTCCTCTAGCTCCCGAAAAAGACATTAGATAGACGGGATTAGAAGGATCGGTCATCCTAAAATTAGGATTCATTTCCTTTCTCAAATATTCACTTGTAGCATACCATATCTCGATGGATTGACGTAATCTTTCTACCGTGTGTACATTACCATAAATATGATGTTTTTCCAAAAGAAAATTCTGCTGCTCAGCGTCTTGGACTAACCATCCCTTAGACGGTATTGTTAAAAGATCCTCAATTCCTAATGAAATGGATGTAGCAGTAGCTTGATGAAAACCCAAAGTTTTGACTTGATCCAGGATATGGGATGTATATCCCATCCCAAAATGATTTATTAATCTGCTAATAAGTTGTTTCATAGCAGTTCCATTTATCACTTTATTGTGAAAGACCAGATCGGCCCGTTCCGCCATAAAGACCTCTATATTATGCTGAATTTTACAATAAACCTGAGTCAGTGATTTTAAAACTGCATTTTTATCAATTGTAAGCCTAAATTTCACACTGATAATAGACGATACTTGTTCAATTTGAAAAAACTTAATGCCCAGCCAGGGAAAGGGCATAGCCCAACGTCCTTCCTTAGTTTAGATATTAGTAGATGAATAGGCTCGACTAAATCCCTGTATGGCTTCTTCTATTTCTCTATAAAAATAAAGATGACCAAAAGTGGTTCGAACGTATATAGAACATATTTCTTTTTTTATATTTCCAACTATTAAATAATTATCATAAATCTCATGAAAAGTACCCAAATATTCATATTGAACTTCAATCGGAACTTCTTTTAATGTAATGACGCGTTGATCTAATCTCCATTTGAGCCACAAGGGACTATGTAAAAAAAAGAGTTGTTTATCTTGATAAGATCTAAGTGCATCATAGGAATTATAAAAATAGGGTTCTTTTGTATATTTATAGTTATTATTGTAAACTCTCTGATTTTTATAGTTTTTGCAATTAGATGGATTGTATTTATTTGCACAAATACCTCGGCGATTTCCTATTGTTAATACATAGAGTCCAATAAGCATATCTTGAGTTGGTACAGAAATAGGATCCCCAATAGCTGGAGACAAAAGATTCATATGAGAAAACATAAGTAAACGTGCTTCCGCCTGAGCTTCTAAAGATAAGGGTAGATGCACAGCCATTTGATCCCCGTCAAAATCTGCATTGAAACCCTTGCAAACTAATGGGTGTAAAAAAATTGCGCTTCCTTCCACTAAAATAGGTTGAAAAGCTTGTATGCCTAATCTATGCAGGGTGGGTGCTCGATTTAACAATATGGGGTGCCCCTGTACCACCTCTTGAAGTATTTCCCATACAATAAATTCTTTTTCTCTAATTTTACTTTTAGCAATCCCGATGTTAGAAGCACAATTTTGTCTAATTAAATTACGAATTACAAATGTTTGGAAAAGCTCTATTGCTATTTCTCGCGGTAATCCACATTGATGTAATGAAAGTGAAGGGCCCACGACAATGACTGAACGCCCCGAATAATCAACCCGTTTACCAAGCAAAGTCTCACGGAATCTTCCCTCTTTACCTTCAATTACATTGGAAAATGACTTGTAAACTTTATTATGACCATCTCTCATTGGTTGTCCGCGGATCCCATTATCCAGAAGTGTATCCACGGCTTCTTGGACTAATTTTTCTTGACACATTATCAATTCCCCTGGTGTAGATCTACTTGTAGCTAATAGATCCATAAGAGTATTGTTTCGATAGATAACTCTTCGATAAAGTTCATTAATATCCGAACTCATTAGTTTACCCCCATCTATTTGGATGATAGGTCTTAATTCGGGAGGAAGAACTGGTAATAAGCACAAAACCATCCATTCTGGTTCCACATTTGTTCGAAGAAAATGTTTAGCTAATTCCATACGCCTAACCAAAAAATCTTTTCTTCTTCTAATTTTTCTATCTTCCCATTCATTTCCCGTAGACCACTCGTCACTTAATTCCTTCCACTCTATCAAGGAATTTTCTATCATAATTTGCAAATCTAAATCAGCTAATTGTTCTCGAATAGCACCCGCTCCCGTTGTTATTTCCCGATTTCGAAATGTTTCGAAGCCTAGGGTAGTAAAAAAAAGTGGGATGCTATATTTCCGGGATTGAATTTCATATTCGAATAAACCTCGTAATCGTAAGAAAGTAGGTTTTTTAATTATGGGCCTAGCCAAAGAGAAATCAAGATAGGTTCCTATAGCATAGGAACCCCCTTTGAAAATCGGACGTGAGGGTTTCCACTCATCCGGCTTAAGCCGTTTTACTAAAGATAACTTTTTTCTTTTTTTGTTTGATAAAAACCCTTATAAGTTATAAGAAACTACTCATTACTCAATTTCATATTACTAATTGTAATGGATTCGTTATTTTTTTACTTTTTTGAAGAAATTCTTAAAAAATGGATATGCAGAATGGTTGAGTAGTCTATTTCCTTAATGAAATTGTTAAACCATTGTTTTGTTTATTCTTTATTTTATTCGTAAGGAATTTATTTGTCTATTATAGATTGTTATATTTGATCTTTTAGGTCTCTATTTAACCTGATGGCTATGCTATGATTGGATGCCCCTTGAAGTATGTATGCGATAGATAAACTTCTGTAACCATACTAGATTTCCTTTGCTTGCTTAAACAAAAAGATATTTCAATATTCTTTAAAGGAAATAAAATAAAATGGTTAGTTCTACAAAAAAGTACTTTTCATGAAGTAAAGCTAACTATTCATATGATACAGGTATGTTACAGCAGCGGCCATAGATCAATTCCCCTTTTATTTGGAAGTATTCAATAAACCCTCCTAATTTTCTAAGTTTCATGTTATTTATTTGTATTTGATACACAAATACATGTCAGAATTAGGGCATCCCAATCAGATTGAATGGGATGACAGCTTATCAATCTAAATCTGTAAAATGTAAATTTTGATCAAATCACACATCGCAGTATACTAGGCTTTCTAATTCCTTAAGGGGTTTATCTAAAAGATTCGCGATATAACTAGGAAGACGTTTTAAATACCATACATGAGTCACTGGACATGCGAGTTTTATATAGCCCATTTGATATCTTCGTATTCGAGAATCAATAAATTCTACCCCACATTGTTCGCAAAATATTTTTTCTTCTTTTTCAGCTCCGATCACTCGATAATTTCCACAAGCGCAAATTCCACTTTTTATAGGTCCAGAGATTTTTTCGCAAAACAATCCATCTTTTTCTGGTTTATTCGTTTTATAATGAAAAGTATAAGGCTTTTTGACTTCTCCAACAATTTCCCCATTCGGTAGGGTTTTATTGGCCCAAACCCTTATTTGTTGTGGAGAAACTGGTCCAATTTGAAGTTGTTGATGTTTATATTGGTCGATCATAAAAAAAAAGGATTCATTCAGATCAAGCTTCCTTCCTGTTGATCTGGAAGTTTTTTTCAGATACAAGGAAATGATTCAGTTCTAGAGCCAAAGAGCGTAGTTCTCGAACGAGCAATCGAAAAGACTCTGGTGCATCCTCGGTATTAGGTATTCTTCCTCCAATGATCGTAATACCAAGTACTTCTTGACGAGCTCTAATATGATCAGATTTATAAGTAAGCATTTCTTGTAAAATATGAGCAACACCAAATCCCTCTAAAGCCCAAACTTCCATTTCCCCTACGCGTTGCCCCCCTTGCTTGGCCCTTCCTCTAAGGGGTTGTTGTGTAACAAGTGCATAATGCCCACTCGAACGTCCATGTATTTTATCATCTACTTGATGAATTAACTTGAAAATATAGGACTTTCCTATTAAGACGGGTTGTTCAAAAGGATCTCCAGTTCTTCCATCGAAGATTATACTTTTTCCTGGGTACTCGGATTCAAATACCCATGGATTTTTTGTTTGTTTACTGGCTAAATATAATTCAGAAAACACTAGTTTTCTAGAAGCCTCTTGTTCATATCTTTCATCAAAGGGCACAATTCGATAATGTCTTTTCAAAAGGTCTCCTGCTAATCCGAGGGAGCATTCAAATATTTGTCCCACATTCATTCGTGAGGGTACTCCCAGGGGATTAAATACTATATCAACAGGCGTTCCGTCTTGCAAATAGGGCATATCCTCTCTAGGCAAAACTTTTGAAACGATACCCTTATTCCCGTGCCTTCCAGCTACTTTATCACCTACTTTGATTTCACGTTTCTGTAAAATATATATACAAATCCTTTCTGAACTATAACTGGAACCCTCCTTATTCTGGGTCCATTTGACATCAATAACACAGCCCCTTCCACCTATAGGTAATTTTAGACAGGTTTCTTTTGTGTTTGATACCTGAATGCCAAGTATGGCTCGTAATAATCTATCCTCGGGGGCATATGAAGATTCGTTTATTATCTGAGGCGTTAATTTACCTACTAAAATATCACCTGTTTCCACCCAAGATCCCAACATTACAATTCCATTTCTGTCTAGATTACGAAGTAAATGAGCCTCTAGATGTGGTATTTCTTTAGTAATCGTTTCAGGACCTTGGTTTGTCATATGAGTCTTAATTTCATATTTTCGGATGTGAAAAGAGGTATAAATCTCTTCATATACCAAACGTTCACTAATTAGTACTGCATCCTCAAAATTATAACCTTCCCATGGCATATAAGCTACTAATACGTTTTTTCCTAAAGCCAGTTCCCCATCAAAAATAGCTGCTCCGTCCGCTAAAATTTGTCCTTTTTTTATGCATTTACCTTGTCGAACCCGAGATTTTTGATGTATAAAAGTATTTTTGTTAGAACGTTGATACATAACTAGTGGAATACTTATAGTACTCTCATTACTTGATAAAAGGATCTTCTGAGAATCATTATAAATGATCTTTCCCTCGTATTCCGCTATAAGGGAAACGCCCGAATCTAGAGCGGTTTGGCGTTCCAACCCAGTTCCAACAATACACTTTTCGGACCGAAAAAGAGGAACTGCCTGGCGCTGCATATTGGAGCTCATTAAAGCACGATTTGCATCATTATGTTCAATAAAAGGAATGAGGGAAGTTCCCATAGAAAAATAATGGAAGGGAAAAATACTTCTAAAATGAATTTTTTCCCATGCAATAGTTAGGAATTCTTGACGGTAGCGAGCTGGAACAACTTGTTCTTCCTGAATACCTCTATTCAAAGCCAAAGAATTTCCTGCTGCTACCATATAATATTCATCTTTTTTTGGTGATAAATAAAGGATCTTTCCCTCTTTTTCTTTTTGCTTCTTAGTAGATATTTCATAAAAAGGACTCTCCATGGATCCACACGGGCTAATCCGCGCATGAATAGCTAAGGATCCAATAAGTCCAACATTGATTCCTTCAGACGTGTCAATTGGACAAATACGTCCATAATGACTAGGGTGAATATCTCGTATACGAAAACTAGCAGTTCGTCCCGTCAATCCGCCAGGACCCAAATAACTTAATTTTCTTCCATGAACAATTTGCGTTAATGGATTTGTTCTATCCAAAACTTGAGATAAAGGATGTAGGCCAAAAAAAGATTCATAAGTAGTCGTTAATGAGGTTGAAGTTATCAAATTTTGAGGAGTGGGTATTAATTTATGCCGGATTGCTCCGCATATAGTTCCTCGAACCGCATTTTCTAAACGAAAAAGAGCCAATCCAAATTGATCCTGTAAGAGATCCGCTACAGAACGAATACGTTTATTTTTCAAATGATTCATATCGTCAATTGTACCCATTTCAAATTTCATTCCAATCAAAAGATCCGCAGCGGCCAATACATCTCGCGGTAACAGGAATGTATTGTTCTGAGGTATATCAAGATTTAATCGCTGGTTTAGATTTCGTCGACCAATTTTTCCTAATTCACATCTTTGGTGAAAAAATCTCTTTTGCAATTCTTTACACAAAGACTCAGAAAATAAAGGGTCACCGCTTACACAAGCAAATTGTTGATAAAACTCCAAAATAGCGTTTTCTTTTGATCCAATCTTTTTTTTTTCCTTCTCATTCAGGAAAGACAATAATATCTCGGGGTAACAAGCATTATCCAGAATCTCTTTTAAATTTAAACCCATAGCTGATGATAGAACTAGAATAGATATTTTTTGTTTCCTACTCACGCGAGCCCATATCTTTGCTTTTCTATCCATTTCTAATTCCGATCTTCCCCCCCAATCTGATATTATAGTCCCGGTATAGATAGAAATTCCGTTATGATCCAATTCGGAACGGTAATAAATACCGGGACTCTGCAATATTTGATTAATAACAATTCGGTATATTCCATTTACTATAAAAGTTCCCAGGGAATTCATTAGAGGAATGTTCCCTATAAGAACGGTTTGTTCTTGCATATCTCTACCAGTTTTCAAAAATAACCCTGCCGGTACATATAATTCCGAAGAATATGTAAGTGACTCATATACAGCATCTTTTTCTTTTATCAAGGGTTCTACCAATTGATATCTCTCTCCAAATAATTGAAATTCCATCTTTTGATCTGTATCTTCAATTTTTGGAAACTTATGAAATTCTTCCATTAAGCCTTGACTAATGAACCTACAAAATCCAATAAATTGGATCTGACTAAACGCAGGTATTATGGACATTCCTTCATTTTCATTTTGAAGCATCTTAAGTTTGCTATTTATTTTAAAATTGTTAAATTCCATCTTTTTTTTGCTTACTTTACTATTCAAATCGAGTCATACGAATTGATTTACTAAGGATAGAATGTGCATTCTGCTTACTGAATCACATGAAATTGGACTGAATTCCATATAGCTATTTCATACCTATTAATGGATAAATGGATATAGATATAAATATATGAATATATCAATATATCAATATCATAATTCCAATAGGAAATGAGAAATAACTGTTTCTAACAAAGTTTTATGTAACAAAACAAGTACGGATGGAAAGAGAAGGACTGGATCCCTTTTTCCTGTAAAGAATCCTTTCACTTAAACCTATGGAGTTTTGTATAGATATACACCTATAACCGAAATTGAGTGAGTAAGATGATATGAAAATCCAATTGTGATGTCAAAAATTCCTAAGGAAATCTGCTTTCTAGTTTCTAGTGATAAGATCAAAAAAGAATTCTTTTATTATTTTAGAAGGGGGGTTGCCTGTGGTTTATTTGACTTTATTGAAACTTTATTTTATATTGAATTTGCGTAACTCCTTTATTTGAATGTTAAACAAATTCCAATCCTGTTTTCGTAATTCATCATTGCGTAATAATAATAACTAGTAAAATAGTAAGAATGGATGATTTATAATCATAAAACAAAGTATAACAAAATCATGTTAGCAACTATTTTTCCAGCGCACTTGTAGTTTTTAGCATAATTTCACCTGGGACAACATGTATAACAATAGATCATAATCTAATTGTTATTTTTTATTCAATTCCATAATGGATTTATGGATTTTGGATCCAATTGTTAGGGCGACATGGCCAAGAGGTAAGGCAGGGGACTGCAAATCCTTTATCCCCAGTTCAAATCTGGGTGTCGCCTGATCATCAAACCAACCAAAGGAATTGATCTTATAACGTCTGCTTTATTCGGAATATTTTTTTTCGTTAAAATGTCTTATATTTTATTTGTACTTCATACTTTATCATTCTAACAAAAATACCACAATGCATCTTTGATGCATTTGTAATCATCGGTTCCTTAAGAGTCGTAGATCAGAATTCCCTTCCCTTTTTTGTTTTGACTCTATTCCATTAATTCCGCTATAATAATAATAAATCTATTATATTAAAGAAATACGAATTATTCATTAATTAATAATGTAATATGCAATAATTTCATTTACATAGGAGACATAAGTTACATGGATATAGTAAGTCTCGCTTGGGCTGCTTTAATGGTAGTGTTTACATTTTCTCTTTCATTAGTAGTATGGGGAAGGAGTGGACTTTAAGTATAGGAATAGAATATTCAAAAAAAATAAATAAAGAGATGATAAAACCCTTTTTTCCTAAGATAAGGATTTTTTTATTTGGATAAACTAATCATTATCTTAACTAGTTTTTTGATCCTAATTTTTTATTTTTGTGTTCTAATAAAGAAGAATTAGGTATTGGTTTTTTATTTATTTTGAATCCTGTATTCTTCTTTTTGTAATGGAAAGATATACTGTACTGAAAACGAAATGAAATGGAATTTCCACTTTATATATGTGTATATGTGAACTCTATGTAGATTTCTAATAGATTCCATATCCAATTAGAATGATAATAAATTATCGATGTATCCATATCATATATCAACTTATGAGATATGATTTATCTTCATATTTCGAATGCATTAAGGATTCATTAAATTGTATATAGATTTAGAGTAGGAATTAAAAAAAACAGAACATTTTAAAATTAGAGTAATTATATTAAATAAATTATTAATAGATAAATAATATATAAATCAAATCAATATAATAAGATATCAGATAGTTAAAATGAAAAAAGTGTAGTAGAAAAAAACTAAGTTCCTTCTACTACACTGTATCATTCCAATGTAATCTAATAATTGGAATCTTATTGGATTTCCTCTCCTTCTTGTATATCTTCCCTGATTGATATTTAAAACGAATTCATCAAAGTGGGATTCCAATTAATCATTTTTGCTAACTGTTTTGACGTAAATAATAAGTAAAAAAGCAGTAGGAACTAAAATAAATAATGCAGTAGCAAGAAATGCTAAAATATTGACTTCCATAAGAAATACCTTTTGCTTCTCGAAGTTAGTATGGATAATTATATTCTTATGTGATACTATCGCATTTTTGACAATAAAGCAATTGTCAATAAGAATCTGATTCAGTATCATCAATTAATCCAATTGAGTGTCATATCATTCATATACAATCATCTTATGGAATTTCATTACCATTTATATGAGATTATATCCCTAGTTATTGGGAATAAAAAACATTATCGAATAAAAAATACTCTTTTTTGAAGCTTTTCGCATTTTTAAAAAAACTACCAGTTTTTTTCTTTACACTATGTTATTTCCCTTCATTTGTAGAATGATTATACCTAAAATATATAAAAAGATAAACTATGGTATTATAAAATCACTACTCTATAAGTGATCCACAACTCAAAATAACCAAACAACCAGTAAAAAGGTTATTAAAAAAAAAGATATTGTACTTGATCTTTATCAAAATGGAGAAAAATGCACAGTTTACAAGGGGGATTTGATTAATGAAATCAATTAGGAAATGAAACATGCATAAACAAAATAAAAAAGAATATGGTTTAATTGAAACTTTTTACTTTAGTTAAGTCGTTATATCGTTTCTAAATTGTATAGTATCACAAAAAGCAAAAAGAGACCCTTTTGATATGTATGCTCAGTAGAATACGAGCATTTTACTCCATCTCATTTATCAATATATAATAATGGCAAAAAAGAAGTAAGATGGGAATTGGCTATACCTTATAAAAAGCAAATTGGAAAAACAAAACACTACATCCATATCGGCATAACCGATGATATCATAAAGATTTACATAAGATATGTCTCGCCCTTATCTTTGTAAGAGCGAAAAAAATAGAAATGAGTTTATCTTTCTTCTATTACAAATGAAAAGAGAAGATCAATGAATTGATGAGTGCATTAGATCTTAGTTCGGGACTGACGGGACTCGAACCCGCAGCTTCCGCCTTGACAGGGCGGTGCTCTGACCAATTGAACTACAATCCCCGTGGGGTGGATTACATACGTAATATGTATTGGTATTGAATCCTAACAAAACCGTTGTATTATGATAAATGCACGAATGTAAAAGATAATCCTATCTACGTGGATGTGGATATGAATCGTAATGATATGGAGAATCACACAATTTCCCTTACGAATTAGTAGATAAATCTACTTATTCGTAAGGGAAATAGCCATTTGTATTTCATGATGCATTATCTTTATGAAAGCTGAATAAAGTAAAGTATTATCAACATCAACACCCTTTTTTAGTATGAAAAACGGATCTCTTTATTTTTATTTATACAGTACCTTATCTTTAAGTTTAAGGAAGACAACAAATGGTATTATCTTTCTAATCTAAAAAGATACATAGTGCATACTAGTGCAGTACTGGGCCGAGCTGGATTTGAACCAGCGTAGACATGTCGTCAACGAATTTACAGTCCGTCCCCATTAACCACTCGGGCATCGACCCAGGAATAATTGATCTTAGGTTTCTTGTTAAATTATTATTATGATGATGATGAATCCACTTTTAGCTACCCCCAGGGGAAGTCGAATCCCCGCTGCCTCCTTGAAAGAGAGATGTCCTGAACCACTAGACGATAGGGGCATATATACCCATACCCACCCGTTATCATACTATGATAATAGTATGAACAGTTTTTGGAATTGTCAATAGAATCAATTGGTATGACTAAATTCAATGAATCTTTCTTACTTGGATGTTCAGTTCAATTTTACTAATCTATTTGATACATGCTATTGGAATCTTATTTTTATCCATTTTATATGATATATTTTGATATTGGAAGATTTCCTTTTTTATTCATTTTAGTAATGTAAAATTCAAATCAACTCATAAACTAAAATCATTTGATATCTTTTGCTATTATTTCGTTAACTTAATGAATTTACTTAATGAAGTTCATTTATATCTATACTAACGTTAGATTATATATTATTATATATTATATATTGGATTTGAGTATTATTTATTTTATATACATATATAACATATAACAAAAGAAACAAAAAAGTAATAAATCAAAAGAATAATTACCCTTTTTTGTAAATCCACCCTTTTCCAACTCCTAATGTACATACATACAGTGGTACAGCTCTATACACTCTA